TCTGGAGACTATCAAATAGTTTCTATGTCTTGATCTTCAGAAGAGATTAAAAAGTCCTGGCATAAGCTATTTTCCCAAAGGACTCCTCCTTAAGTATCGTAGCTGTTATAGCGTTTCACCATTGAGTTCGAAATGGATCAATGTGGTTCCACTATCCTTTAAACACCAAGACAATATTTTAAAGCTAAAAAATAGTTCAAGTCCTCGATCTATTAGTACATCTCAGCTTAATATATTACTACACTTCTACTTGATGCCTATTCAAACGGCTAGTCTTGCCGTGATCTTACTTGTTTTCACAATGAGAGTACTCATCTTGAGGTGGGCTTCCCACTTAGATGCTTTCAGCGGTTATCCTTTCCATGCGTGGCTACCCAGCGTTTACCATTGGTATGATAACTGGTACACCAGCGGCATGTTCTTCTCGGTCCTCTCGTACTAAAGAAGAATCCTCTCAATACTCTAACGCCTACACCGGATATGGACCGAACTGTCTCACGACGTTCTGAACCCAGCTCACGTACCGCTTTCATGGGCGAACAGCCCAACCCTTGGGACGTACTACCGCCCCAGGATGCGATGAGCCGACATCGAGGTGCCAAACCTCCCCGTCGATGTGAACTCTTGGGGGAGATCAGCCTGTTATCCCTAGAGTAACTTTTATCCGTTGAGTGACGACTTTTCCACTCAATATCGCCAGATCACTAAGACCGACTTTCGTCTCTGTTCGACTTGTAGGTCTCACAGTCAAGCTTCCTTTTGCCTTTATACTCTTCGATCGATTTCTGACCGATCTGAGGAAACCTTTGTACGCCTCCGTTACCTTTTAGGAGGCGACCGCCCCAGTCAAACTGCCCGCCTGAAACTGTTCCCTGACCGGCTAACGATGCAAGGTTAGAATTCTAGTTTTATAAGAGTGGTATCTCACTGATGGCTCAATTAATCCCGTAAGATTAACGTCCCAGCCTCCCACCTATGCTGCGCAAATAAAACCCGAAACCAATTTCAAGTTACAGTAAAGCTTCATAGGGTCTTTCTGTCCAGGTGCAGGTAGTCCGCATCTTCACAGACAAGTCTATTTCACCGAGTCTCTCTCTGAGACAGTGTCCAAATCGTTACGCCTTTCGTGCGGGTCGGAACTTACCCGACAAGGAATTTCGCTACCTTAGGACCGTTATAGTTACGGCCGCCGTTCACCGGGGCTTCAGTTATTAGCGTCGTCATAAACTAACCAACTTCTTTAACCTTCCGGCACTGGGCAGGCGTCAGCCCCCATACGTTGTTTTACAACTTAGCGGAGACCTGTGTTTTTGGTAAACAGTCGCTTGGACCTTGTTATTGCAACCTAAAAGGTACCCCTTTTCCCGAAGTTACAGGGCTATTTTGCCGAGTTCCTTAGAGAGAGTTATCTCGCGCCCTTTGGTATACTCTACCAACCTACCTGTGTCGGTTTAGGGTACAGGTATTCTTTATTTATGACAGTGCAAGCTTTTCTTGGAAGTATAACATCAACTACTTCATATAACGCGCACGTTATTCCGTATTCATGACTTAGCTCAAAGTATTTTCTCTACTTCTCAACACCTTGTACATTTAAACCAATAACCATTAGTTGGCTAGTTTAGCTTTCTTCGTCCCTCGTTGTCAATAAAGAATAGTATAGGAATAAAACCTATTGTCCATCGACTACGCTTTTCAGCCTCGCCTTAGGTCCTGACTTACCCCCCGCGGACGAGCCTTCCGGAGGAAACCTTAGGTTTTCAGGGCATTGGATTCTCACCTATGTTTTCGCTACTCAAGCCGACATTCTCACTTCTGTTTCGTCCACGCCCGCTTACGCTAACGCTTCAATCTATAACAGAACGCTCCCCTACCGATAATATATATATTTTTTTAATATCTCACAGCTTTGGCAAATTACTTAGTCCCATTCATTTTTGGCGCAGGATTACTCGACCAGTGAGCTATTACGCACTCTTTAAAGGATTGCTGCTTCTAAGCAAACCTCCTGGTTGTCTGAGTCTTCCCACCTCCTTTATCACTTAGCAATTATTTAGGGGCCTTAGCTGGTGATCTGGGCTGTTTCCCTCTTGACAATGGAGCTTATCCCCCATAGTCTTACTGGTTAGCTATACACTTAGTATTCAGAGTTTGCGTCGATTTGGTACCGAATTACCAGCCCGCACCGAAACAGTGCTTTACCCCTAAGCTATAACACTAACCGCTGCGCCTAAACACATTTCGGGGAGAACCAGCTAGCTCCGAATTCGATTGGCATTTCACCCCTAACCACAACTCATCTGCTGATTTTTCAACATCAGTCAGTTCGGACCTCCACTTAGTATTACCGAAGCTTCATCCTGGTCATGGTTAGATCATCCGGGTTCGGGTCCGTAATTGGTGACATAACGCCCTATTCAGACTCGCTTTCACTATGGCTCCGGTATTTCTTACCTTAACCATGCCACCAAATACAAGTCGCCGGCTCATTCTTCAACAG